TTGTTTTTCAAACTCTGACGTGTCAACAAATCCATACAATCGTGTCAACAAATCCATACAATTAAGGCGGCGCTCTTAGATCCGTGCGACTCAATATTAGATTCGATTTGAGTTGAGTTGAATTAGGTTGGTTTTTTTTTTTCTTTTTTTTTTTTTTTTACCTTTACCGGATTCGTGTCATAATTTTGACTCCAAGGATTCACACAAATTTGGTGGTATACCGGAAGAAGTCTCACCAACTCTTTGATTACGGACAGTAAAATATGGGAATGATTTTAACCAAGCAACTGGAAGATACCAGTTCCAATCAACAAAGAATACAATAATTAGCAAAAAAACTATACAAATTTTTTAGTTGTATTTGGATATTCTTTATTGTTTTAGTTTGCTTTAGTTTTAAGAATATTATTTTCATTTTTATTAATTTACTGAATATTTAAAATTAATAAAAGAGAAAATAGAAAATATAGGGCTATACGGACTCGAACCGTAGACCTTCTCGGTAAAACAGATCGAACTGATTATTATCAAAATGATTCGGCCTATTTCAAAGACCCAACATGCATTTTTTTTGCATTGGGCTCTTTCATTAACTGATAGAAAGATCAGCTAGTCTACCATATAATATATATATTTTTCTAAGAGAAAAAAAGAAGATGGTTCCGTGTGCTCTGATTCATTACTGATACAGGAGCACTCCAAAAGTGTTTCAAAGAAAGGAAGGGTTATCTTGACGTAGGTCTGCTTCTGGCCTAGATCAACCTAAGTTAAATGGAGTCTCTATCATCCTGATTTAAAAATCAAACATGAAACTTCATACACCTTAAGATTCATAGGACGAAAAGAGCATTTTTGAGGTCCTTATACTCATTATGCCTAGCATTGAATAGACTGGGTATTCACCCTATCAATATCTCAAATCAACGATGGGTTCGCTTCGGATCCTGCCTAAACCCGAATCGGACCGAACCATTTGTCAGGCTATTGTTCTCTTGTTTTGTTCTTTCAAAGTAATGGAGTAAGACATTGATTTCTCAAAAGGATCAATTCTTTTGATTGCATGATAGACTTCCCTGAAAAACATTGGCGCGCGTGTAAACGAGGTGCTCTACCAACTGAGCTATAGCCCTTGTATTTGTGATACATAGTTTATCATATTATGTAGATAATTTCTTGTCAAGATGAATATTAGATGACCCAACAGCATAATCATACCTTTTTGGTCGGTTTGATTGGTATTGCTTAGAAGTAATATTGGATTTATAATCCATCGATGTGATAGGTTCCTTTTCTTTCTCTTTATGATTCCTTATGATAATAAATGACCTACTTAACTCAGCGGTTAGAGTATTGCTTTCATACGGCGGGAGTCATTGGTTCAAATCCAATAGTAGGTAGAACTTATTAGATACCGTCGATCCCGGTGTCTAATAAGTTTTTCTACCCACCTTCTTTTATTGATTTTCTATCTTTTTCATCCTATTCTATTTCCGTTTTCAATTTTCAAATTTTTCGTTAGATCAAAATCTGATTTAACTTTTGATTGTATTTGATTCTATTTAATCGGCAGAATCAAAATGGGATGTATAAACAAAAGTTCTGTTTATACGGAAATTCTTTCGATTAACCAACTAGTTACGAAATCGCGTTGATAGCCTCTACTCGTGTCCTAGCCCGTCTGAGAGCTAGATTTGCCTCAATTGTTTGCCTCTTGCCTTCAGCTTTCCTCAAGTTAGCTTCCGCTATTTCAAGAGCTTGCTGAGCCTCTTGTGGATCAATGTCACTACCCTTCTCCGCATCATTTACTAAAATAGTGATTTCATTGTTGCCTATTCTAGCAAAACCACCCATCAGAGCCATCGTTAACCATTGGTCGTTAAGGCGTATTCTCAAAATACCTATATCTACAGCTGTGGCAATAGGCGCGTGATTTGGTAATACGCCAATTTGTCCGCTATTAGTAGATAAAATGATTTCTTTCACTTCTGAATCCCAAACAATTCGATTAGGGGTAAGTACGCAAAGATTTAAGGTCATTTCTTCAATTTGCTCTCCATTTCTAAGTTCGTAGCCTTCGCAGTAGCTTCATCGATGTTACCTACCAAATAAAAAGCCTGTTCAGGAAGACCGTCTAATTCTCCGGAAAGGATCAATTTAAACCCTCTAATTGTTTCTGCTAGGCCAACGTATTTCCCCGGGGAACCAGTAAATACTTCCGCTACGAAAAAGGGTTGTGATAAGAAACGCTCAATTTTTCGCGCTCTTGCTACGGTTAAGCGATCCTCTTCGGACAATTCGTCCAACCCAAGGATAGCTATAATGTCCTGAAGTTCTTTGTAACGTTGTAAGGTTTGCTTAACCCTTTGCGCAGTTTCATAATGTTCCTCACCAACGATTCGAGGTTGGAGCATAGTTGACGTTGAGTCTAAAGGATCTACCGCGGGATAAATACCTTTGGCAGCTAATCCTCTTGATAGTACGGTGGTAGCATCTAAATGCG